CCCGATTTCTTTTTTGTTAATTTACTGGCTTAGTGTGAGATAGAAATATGCCTGTCTCGTCGTAATAATGAGTGAATCAATGGATATGAATGAAAGTGGAAAAAATGAAGGTTAATTCCCTTTTTTATGTTTATGGCAAACCAATCACTTCCCGAAAGGATCTTATCCTTTTACTTTGTATTATTAATAGAATCAAGTTTCTTTTTTTTTTATAATATCAATATCTATTTATATCTATTTATTTTAGAATATCTATTTATATAATAGAAGATTGAATTTATCTAATTCATTCCTATTTCTATATAGAATATAGATATAGAGTGGCGATTAAAATGAATGATTTACTGAGTATAAATCATGAATCAAAAATAGAAAATCATAAAAGATGGAAAAGATGGAAAAGGCTTTCGGATCTAGTCATTCCATTATATTGACAATTTCAAAAAACTGCTCATACTATGAGCATAGTACGGTCGCGGTCAGGCAAATATGCCCCCATCGTCTAGCGGTTCAGGACATCTCTCTTTCAAGGAGGCAGCGGGGATTCGACTTCCCCTGGGGGTAGGGTACTACGAAAGGAAGTTGATCATGGATTATCAATAAACCTAGAATTGATTCTTCCTGGGTCGATGCCCGAGCGGTTAATGGGGACGGACTGTAAATTCGTTGGCAATATGTCTACGCTGGTTCAAATCCAGCTCGGCCCAATAATTCGCTGATCCGCCATAACAAAAAATGCCCGTTTTTTATATTTTGTTTTCCAGAAAAGCCAAACAAAAAAAATTAGGGAAGAATAAAAAATCCAATTTTCTGATATATCCATCCTTACCGTTATTTGTTTTTTATTTGTTCTATTTATTTAGTTGTTCTCATAAATTCTGACCTTGATAACGCCCTAGATTCATATCAGGATCATTAAATAGAAAGTTTAATGAAAAGAAAGAGTAAAGTAAACAAAAGACTCTTTTTTTCATTTTTAAATTGATTATTGATCGCTTTATTTGACAATAAGGAAAGGATTACTAGTAACTAGTAATCCCTGTCGCTCTCACTAAAGTGCATACCCCGTATGGATATCAATATATCCCTCGTGCCTTTGTTTGTTACAACATGGGGATTCTAATCTAAAATCTAAATAGAAAATGCCTTGAATGAAATCATAAGACTATCTATGCCGTACACTTTTCTTTATTTCCCTGGGATTGTAGTTCAATTGGTCAGAGCACCGCCCTGTCAAGGCGGAAGCTGCGGGTTCGAGCCCCGTCAGTCCCGACGGATACAATTTTATTTTAAAAATACATCAATGGATCCCCCCTTTTCTGTCAAAGAGGATACAAATGGCGGAATTTCATTCCCAACGATATCTTTTCTATTTTTTTTGTTGGGGTTTATTTGTAAACTATTTGTAAACGGTGAAAGTGGAAAAGCAGTCAGATGAGACATCATCATATGATTGTACAAGGAAGGCGGTAGATTATCGAAAAGAAAGAGTGGAAAAGAATATATATAAATAAGGGAACGGAATTCTTTTGATTGGACCAGGAATCTATTTTTGTATTCGGTGTGGATAAAAGATCTTCCTATGTTATACTATTCAATTCTCGATGGTGAATCGATTTGATAGCTTAGATATTGTTATTCATGATATTGATCCGATTCGATGTCATTGAAATGTAAGTCATTGCATTCAATTTACAAGCGACAAATTTATCATCTCTATGGGATTAAATCCCGAGTTATTGCGAAGTAAAAAAAAAACAATGAAATTATGGAAGTAAATATTCTCGCATTTATTGCTACAGCGCTGTTCATTCTAGTTCCTACCGCTTTTTTACTTATAATATACGTAAAAACTGTCAGTCAAAGTGATTAATTTGAATGAAACTTGACTTTTTATCAAGGATTTAAGAAAAAAGGATTCCAATTTCACGTCTTAAATAAAATGAATGGACTAGAATCAGCAGTATCCTATAAAACTCGATAGTATGGTAGAAAAAAAAATGAATCTTTCTACCATACTATCTATATCTATTATTGTAATGTATAAAGATACAAGTTTAATATAGATGAATCCACAATATGTATCTTCATACATGTCGATATCAATTAAATATATGTACTATACATAGTATCTCAATTTTATTTCTTCGCTTGATTTATTTTATTTGTGTTTTTTTCAATCTGAAATAATTGAAAGGCAAGTCTTATGATTTTATAATTCTTTCATTTCATGGATTTGATTCTTTTGATGGATACCGGGATTCCTATTGAAAATAATAAGAAATAAAGGAAAAATGAAATAGGCATATATTAATTTAATAAAAAAAAGAAAACCAAGTAATCCTTTTTTTAACATTCCTTTTTTAACATTCCAAAGAAGTAATTCATTGAGCAGCTGACAGATGATCCAAAGAGTTCTATGGTACCTTTTCTTCGTATTTCGTTTCGAAAAAAGGGTGGGTATACCCTGCCGATTTTGAATTTAACTTCTTTTCTTTGCTTTGATTCATGATATGAAATGAGTCAATAAAGCATGGTATAAATGAAATTCAAATTAAATAAAAGAGCTACTTTTTTCTCTTTGAACAGTAAAGAGGGAAGGAAATAAAAACAAGCAAATACAGAAAACAAAGGGGGTTCCTTGTCCCTCATTGTCTATATTATAACTCTGGTAAGAGCTGGTTCATCAAAATAGACAATTTAGGAGGAATTCTTTTTTTTAATAAATTGCCTATCATCCGCATCCGGACCCCTTTTCCTTTCGAAATCCAAAAGCGGGAATTATTGAAATGTTTGTTTGATTTTAATCGAAAGGGTGTTATTCATCTATTTGATTTTAATCGAAAGGGTGTTATTCATCTATATTATTCATAGAATATATTACTCCACTCGAATCCAAGAATTTTGAAATGTAATAAAATAGTTAAAAAAAGGCTTTGTAATTTGTAAAACGATCTAGAAAATAATTGATACGGTTTGTGATTCCTCAACCCAATTAGGAGTATCCCTAGAGCCCACTTCTTCCCCATACTACGAGTGAAAGAGAAAATGTAAAGACTACCATTAAAGCAGCCCAAGCAAGACTTACTATATCCATGTGTATTATGTCCCCTATCTCTATCAATATGAAACAAATATGAAGGAATTTTTCCATTATTGTTCACTAATAATAGTGGAATTACTGGCGCAGAGTCAAAAAGAAAAGGGAATTCCGACACACCACCGTTGATGAAACACTTCAATAAATCCGCTTCTAACAAGTTCTTATATGTATGATTTCTAGTAAAATCGAGAACCATTAAGTACAAGCAAAATACGCAGTAACCCTAAGTATCAAAAGAATGTTACCCATATGTATCAATAATAAGACTTATTCTTTCTTTTGGTGTCCCTCATTAAGTAAAAGCCAATTATCTATCCAATCTAATATTAATTGGATGCCTGAACACTCAGAGACTTTCATCAGTCTGTATACTTCATCAGTCTGTATCCAAAGTATCTTCCAACCCTTCTACAACCATTCATTAGTTAATTAGACACTCCCGTTATCCAATCTAATTGAAGACTCCCCTAGTAGCCTCTCCATTAGTAGGGGGGATCCCCTATCAAGATTTACTGATTCCCTTCCACTACTTTCATTTTTCCTTGAATCCTAGACGTTTTTCATTTTTCCTTGAATCCTAGACGTTAGGATTTCGAGTTTTTTGGTGATCAGGCGACACCCGGATTTGAACTGGGGAATAAGGGATTTGCAGTCCCCCGCCTTACCGCTCGGCCATGTCGCCAAAGGGCTACAAAAAAAAGTGGATTTGCAGTTACAAAAGTCAAAATTAAGGACAAATAAATTGGAACCATTAACTATTAACTATTGACTGCAAATTTATGTTATGGACGATTCTTCTTCACTTGTCTTTTCTAATGGTATAAGAAAATAAAACTGGATACATAACTAATCAGTATTGATTTTTTTTTTCAATAAACTTTTTCAATAAACAATAAAAAACTTTCTGGATTTCAAGTATATTATAATAATATAACAGCAATTATGAGTCTATGTAAACCCCACAGAGCATAAGTTGTTACACAGTTATAGTTATCTAATGAGGTATTTTATCTATCTAGATATGATGGCCATAGGGAATCAGCAAGAAATTATCGTGTTTCAATTTTTCATTGAATAGATTAAAATAAAAGAAAAAATAGAATTTTTGATAGAGCACGCCATGTCTTGTCTCCACTAGAGTGCTATAATGGAATAAAAGAAAGACATATATAAATAGAAATGCTGCACATGTTTAATAAATACGATACAAGCCCTCTTTTCGTACGCACTTCAATCATATTCTAAATATTATACTAAAAAATAAAAAACGAAAAAGTGGGTAAAACCATCTCTCTTCTCTGCGAATCATTTTTTGAACAATGGAGTCCATAAAAAAATTAAGCGCTAGAAAAATCAACTCTCTCCCTATATATATTAGGATTCTTTTGTCTTTATCTCAACAAACAGATCAATTCCTTTCATTTTTCTGGTATTCAATCGGATTGGAATATGTAATATCATAATCATAATAATGGTAGAAATTGAATTATTCTTTTTTTTTATATTCTATACAAAACTCCATACGGCTAAATGGCATTTATCAATTCTTTTCTGTATCTATTTGTTATAAATAGAAATTCAAATTTGAGTATAATTTTTCTTCTTCCGTCCATACGCATTTCATATTTCATACATTTATATTATATGTTATATGGAGTTAGATAAAATTTCATGTGATTCAGTAAACAGAATAGAAATTCAATTCCATCATTATTAGATCGATTCGTATGATTCGATGAAGAATGAGATAAAGAATGGGATTTTTTTGATAAATGGGAAATTCAAAATGCTCGGGGATGAAAATGGGGAAATGTCTACAATACCTGGGTTGAATCAGATACAATTTGAAGGATTTTGTGAGTTCATGGATCGGGGCTTAACAGAAGAACTTTATAAG